ATTGACAGTTGACAGTATTATTTATATATATATATAATTTGATATGACTTTGATATGATTTAGGGCTCAATATAATTCCCAAATCAGACTTTGGTAAATCATTTTTTTTTTTGCATCTCCTGCTCTGCTGATTCAGAGGTACCGTCTCTTGGATCCAATGCAAAACTCTTTCTGAATGAGAGAGATAAAGACGAGAAAGACCAATGAAATAAAGTTGAAAGATTGTATAGTTTAATGGTAAAGTTTGATTACCATTAACCCCCAGAAAAGTTAACGCGTTTTTCGGTTTGATTCATATCCTATTCATCTTCTAAAGGTGTCCCTCGGCTGATTTATATTAAGTTAAGGTGGCCTTAGGCCTTATTCCCTATTGTATTTGTATTGTGTAGTGCTTTTTGATTTCCTAAAGGTGGCCATAGGCCCCTATGGTCCATTGGTGCCCCTATGGTCCAGTGGTTACGACCTCTCTCTTTCACGGAGAAAACGAGGGTTCAAGTCCCTCTAGGGGTATACCAAGACCATAGGAGTAGGATTTTATCAAAAGTGAAATGTATTTGTCAAGTCCGCCTGGGAGACGAAAGGAAGTTGATTATGGAACGTCTAATTAGGCGTTGGGTCGATGCCCGAGTGGTTAATGGGGACGGACTGTAAATTCGTTGACAATATGTCTACGCTGGTTCAAATCCAGCTCGGCCCAAAAATTCGCCAATCTACTATCAGATGGTAGACCCTCTTGTTCTTAAGAAATACCTGATAAGAGAGAATAAAAAAGAATCCAAATTTTCTGTTAGATCTCTTCTTATTTCCCTGGGATTGTAGTTCAATAGGCAAGAGCACCGCCCTGTCAAGGCGGACGTTGCGGGTTCGAGCCCCGTCAGTCCCGACGGATCCAATAAGTACATCAATTCACCTCTCCATTTTATGTGAAATGAAAGAAGGGACAGAGATCATAATTTAATTCCGAAGGGGTTTCCCCTCTTTTTTTCAGGATTCTGTCGAAGAAAGAACAAACCCTAAACTAAAATAAAATGAAAATAACTAAAATAGTGAAGTTGATAGAATATTCCATCTTTTCTCCCGCGACTCCTCTTTCTCATACTTCTTTGTCTTCCAAAGAAAATTGGATCATTCCAATTTACAACCTAATTCCTCTCTTTTTCCACTTCGCTTGTATTTTTTGTTGGCGTTTTGTAGTTAATGGAAACGGACGAGGATACTTCATTTGATGGTTCTATACGGAAGACCTAAGGTAGGTTATAGAAATAAAAGAAGGATAAATAAAGGAATTTTTGATTGGTCCGGGAATCCAATCTTGGATTCGGTATGGATAAAAGATCTTCGTATGTTATACTATTCAATTCTCGACGACGAATTAATTTAATAGCTCAGATATTGTTATTCATGATATTGATCCGATTCAAGATCATCGATAGGTAATGCATTCATTGAATTGACAGGTGAAAGATTTATCATCTCTATGGGATTAAATCCCGAGTTATTGTGAAATAAAAAAACGATGAGATTGAGATTATGGAAGTAAATATTCTTGCATTTATTGCTACTGCACTGTTCATTTTAGTTCCTACTGCTTTTCTACTTATCATTTACGTAAAAACAGTCAGTCAAAATAATTAATTACTTGAAATGAAACTTGACTTCTGAGTTCTTATCAATAGTTGAAGAAATCAAATCAAAAGAATTATTTTTTTGCGTCTTAAATGAAATCAACGGGCTATAATGAGCGGTATTCTATGAGATCCGAGAGTATGGTAAGAAAGAAATTTCTTACCATACTCTCTATTAGTGTTATAGTAGTGTATAAAGTTGTACTTTACTTTCTAATAAAGTTGGTATACTATATTAGCTTCTATCTTCAATATATGTAGTGATTAATCCATATATGGAATTAACGTAGGCCCCAATTCTCTTTCTTTCTGAAATAATTGTTTTACTGTTATATAATACATTTCTCCACTAGAATCCAATGGAATTTCGAAATGAATAAATTTTGATTTGAAAATTATTTCAATTCAAATAAAAAATGCGTTGCAGAACGATCTATAAAATAATTGATACCGTTTCATTCCTAAACTAAATTAGTAGTCCTTCTAAAGTCCACTTCTTCCCCATACTACGAGTGAAAGGGAAAATGTAAAGACTACCATTAAAGCAGCCCAAGCGAGACTTACTATATCCATGTCAATTATGTCCCTTATCTTTATGATAGAAATATTCCATTATTGTATTGCTCACTAATAATAGTAGAATCCATGGTCCAGAGTCAAAAAGGGATTCTGGCCGAACACTATTGATGAACCAATCAAATAAATCCATTTCTAAAAAATTCCTATATGATTTCTAATCGGGAAAGACTAAACACAACTAAAATACACAATGATGCTACAAAGGAATGTTACTAATGGAACATATAGTAATAAAAAAAGAGGGCCCATTCTTTGTTGCCCTTCAAAGTACAAATAGATCAATTGCTATCTATTACATACTTTTATTTCCTATTTGATCTAATCCGTACCTTTTCCTTTCCCGATTGTCTCTCTTAAGCAGTTGGGAGATAGTATATTATACTCTTGACGAGGGGTTTCAAAAAAAATAATAATTTTTTTTCACTTTTTCTATAAAAAAGTAAATTATCCATCCAATCTCAATCTAATAGTGATTGAATGCCTGAACACTCAGAGATTCTCGCGAGTCTATATCTATATATGTAGATTACATAAAGGACTTTCCACAACTAGTTAGCCGCCGGCTATGCCAATGAAATTCAAGACCCAATCAGTAGACATTACATTAGCAGTAGAAGGGAATCGGGAAGTCTTGCTTCGACCATTATAATATAATCTTTCTTTGAATTTTAGATTGAAAGATTTCCAATCTTTTACAAAATCCCCAGAACAGATGTTTAGAATCAACCAAGTATCAACAATCGCCTTATTCTGTTCTGTTGGGTAAAATTTGGGTGATTTATATCAGCAGATAATAAATTTTGATTCGTTTGTTGATGAGGCGGCACCCGGATTTGAACTGGGGAAAAAGGATTTGCAGTCCCCCGCCTTACCACTCGGCCATGCCGCCAAAACGATACACAATAAGATAAAATTTTCTGGGTTGGATTACTAAACTTTAGTTTATTGTACTTGCATCCCTTTTTTAATTTCATCCTTTTTTTTCTAAATTTATAAAAATTCTAAAAGAAACCCTTTTCCCCTTTTGTTTGACCACCCCTTCGATTGATTGTATAGTATCTCAAAACATACAATGTCGAAAAACTTCCCCTCACTTTTCTATTGAAAAATCAAATGTATATTTTCATTCAAAAAAGCCAAAATTTATGACACAAAATTTATGACAAATGGGAACCATTAACTATTCGTTGACTGAGAATTCCTGAATGATTCTTGGATTTGAATCTAAAATTGGGTTTGCCTAATGACATAACATAAGAAACTACAAAACATACTTAATTGATTCTTAATCCTTTCAATTTCCATTATAACAAAAACGATAAGTATATGTAAACCCCACAATGGAAATTTTTACACAGATACCAAATTGGGTATCTTTTTTAGAGTATGTTTCCTATACCTATAAATATATGGAATTCGTTGGAACAAAAAAAGGCCCGGCTGGGTATTGACCGGGCCAGGCCCAAAAGGCACTTCGAACAAAATAAAAGCAAGAAGGTCTTCTTTATTTATCTTTCTATTTGGATCTTTCGAGCATCTAAATGGAATTGCTAATTATATAATAACGATAAAGAATGTGAAAGAAATACTTTCGTTAATCCTTACTTGATGTGTAATGTAACATAGTAATTATCTTTTTCAATTGGGAGAGATGGCTGAGTGGACGAAAGCGGCGGATTGCTAATCCGTTGTACGAGTTATTCGTACCGAGGGTTCGAATCCCTCTCTTTCCGTTTCCGTTGATGACTTTCTATTTTTTTCTTTCAAATTTCGCAAACCCCTTTTTATTTTTTTACTAGTTAAACGTATGGAATATGAATATATAAAATAAAATCTTAAGAAAATTGTAAATCAAGCAAGAAAAACGAAATTTTTATTTTATTCTTCACGTCCAGGATTACGTCCTGGATCATTGGATAGGAATCCAAAGATGAAGAGAGAAACAAAGAATATTACTACTGTGTAAACGAAAAGTTTGAGAGTAAGCATTACACAACCTCCAAGATCATTTTTTGAAAAAGAAAAACGAGAAAAGATAATAGATCCTCCATTTTTATATCACATATCCTATTTTGACACCAAGAAATGAATTCTAGAAATAGAAAAGAATGTTCAGAAATTCAACTGAAGTTTAAATTTGTAATAAGAGTCTTTGATTATCACAAATTACTTTCATACCCACAATTAGATATTCTAAGGGACCCTAACCTAATAAGGTCTTTCGCCGGAAAAAGGATTAGAATCGGGAAATGGGGCGAGCCAAATTTATTGCGGCTAGCCAAGAATTTCAATGTTTGAATTGAAGGTTCATACTCCCAGACTTATTTGATCTTATCAATTGTTATAATTTTTCTCGAATAAATCATGAATTTTCTAGGATAGTATTCAAGATCTTATCGAAAACTTACAGCAGCTTGCCAAACAAAGGCTAAAAGAAAAAAGAACAGGGGTATGACTGGCATAACATCTACGATTGGATTCAAAAAAGCATAGGCTTCGGGCAATTTGGCGAAGAAAAGACTACTCGGATAAAGGGCAGAATTAAGACAGATCAAACTAAAGATATTAAGCATAACAGACATTTTGTTCGTCGAGATAATTGCATTTTGATTGAGTTATTTATATAAGGAAAAATGAAGAAAGTAAGGTAGACAAAAAACTCCTTCTTTTTCCGCTCAATCAAAAATCCTCCAATTCTCAAAGGAGAATAGAAGAAATCATACTTTCATACAATATCTTAATTGAATTGTATGTAATGATCAATAAATTCAGTTGAATTCTAGATATACACATGTCAAAATCCTAGCACGAATCTATAATATATTCTATAAAGAAGAATAAAGAAGAAAGATTTTCTATAGATAGTTGGGCTGGAATTGACGAACACTTAATACCAATATTATTCTTTATTAGTATTAGTGTCCAATAAAAATATAAATGGGGCGTAGCCAAGTGGTAAGGCAACGGGTTTTGGTCCCGCTATTCGGAGGTTCGAATCCTTCCGTCCCAGAGCATATCCATTGTACCCGAATACATCTTTTTTGTTCAACAAGGTTCTGTTTCAAGGTCTAATATTGGTCTAATATTGGATAGAATATTATTCTTCTTTCTTTTTTGATTTTGAATGATTCTTTTCGGAATCATATCTCAGTTTTTCACAAACTGAACTAAATCGAGTTCAAATGACATGCAAATGTAACTGAATCCTTTTGTGATCCAGATAAAGATAAGATGGGGCATAGATCACAGTTGCAGAAAGATTACTTAACCTCAGGTTAAACAAAATATGAAAATACATATAAAACGAGGAAGTGCTTAGCCTATGGGTATGTATTGTTATCCTATTTCAGTGACAATAGTCTTTCTATTTTTGTGAAAAAGAATTTGCATCCCTAAAATATTCAAATTTAAATATTTAACAATGATATTTCTTTTTATTGTTCGATCTATTTAGCTTATTTGCTTTAAATCATTGACAATTCTATTCGAAAAGAAACAGAGATTCTTATTTCTTATGATAATCAAATGTAGGCTTTACTGTAAAAGTAAAACTTGACTCAAATAATGATGTCGAAGTAGGAAACTTTTTCAATTATCAAGATTTGTAATGATTCCTTATGGGTTGAATCTTTGAGAAGTTGGAAATGGGTCAGTCTATCTTATTGAGTCACTTGAACAGGCAGAGTCAAATAGAATTTATTTATTCGTGTTATTTCTGTTAGTTATGTTATTTCTATATTTAGATTTCTGGACTGGATATTTCTGTTAGATATTTTTTTGAGATATAGATTTATAGAAAAAATTTCCGTTCATACAAAAAAAGCCCGGGTCTTGCTAAGATTTATTCATAAAAAATATTTATTATCTATGTAGCTAAGAAAAAATATAAATGACTATGTCTCTGTACCGACTGAACCAATGACTATTCATGATTCCATAATTGAATCAATTCCATACTGGTTCCAAATTAGAGGAATGTTATGGTAAAACTTCGTTTAAAACGATGTGGTAGAAAGCAACGTGCGACTTGAAGGACACGATCCGGTGTGGATTTTTATTCTTACATCCACCATTTTCTTTTATATAGGAATGAAGGTGCTCTTGGCTCGACGTCGTTTGTTCTATTCTACTAGAATCCTTCTTTTTTTATTGGGTTGTAATGTAAATAGTTCATGATGGAGCTCGAGTAGAAAGTATTGATTAATTTCTCAGGGGCAACGATCTAGGGTTAATGCCAATCAATAAATTGGAACAACTTCGTAAGTATATCTTCGATATCGATATAGAAATTGAAAGGATCCGATTCGAGCAAATTTTCAATTCAAAAAAAATTGTTGGAACCGCAAAACTTTTTCGATCCACAGTGTATCGCGCACGAATCAACCGTCGGTATGATTCTAGAAAGAAATCACAAAAGGGGTATGTTGCTACCATTTTGAAAGGATTAAGAAGCACCGAAGTAATGTCTAAACCCAATGATTTAAAACAAAGATAAAGGATCCCAGAACAAGGAAACACCGCTTCAATTGTCTCACCCGAATAAAGAATCCAAATAGATTTTCAACGAGACAAAAGGGGGGTTAAAGACCACTCAATAAAAAAATATCTTAATATAAAAAAATATCTTAATTTTATTAATTTTATTTAATATATTTGATAATTATTGAACTTGAGTTATGAGTACAAATGATTTTTTAGTTTTCAGGAAGGAAGTTAAATAAAAATGACTATGAGTTAAATTATAGGCTAATTTCTTTTACGGATTCCTTTACTATTTATTAGAATTTTATCCATAGACAAAACTTCAAATCATTTTTTCTCGAGCCGTACGAGGAGAAAACTTCCTATACGGTTCTAGGGGGGGGTTCTTTTTCATCTACATCTATCCCGATGAGCCGTCTATCGAATCGTTGCAATTGATGTTCGATCCCGAAGAGAAGGAAGAGATCTTCGGAAAGTGGGTTTTTATGATCCGATCAAGAATCAAACTTATTTAAACGTTCCCGCTATTCTCTATTTCCTTGAAAAAGGCGCTCAGCCTACAGGAACTGTTCAGGATATTTTAAAAAAGGCAGAGGTTTTTAAGGAACTTTGCCCTAATCAAACGAAATTCAATTAAATTAAGGAATTAAATTAAGGAAATAAAAACTAAGGGTAGGATAGTGATTTCTATATAATTTTGGATATCTTTTCTATACTATGTTTTTTTTTATTTCCTTCTTTTATTGCTCTATTAGTATCTATTTATCATTGCTTTTATAGAATCTTTTTCTAACGAAAACCTTATTTGATTGAT